TGGAATGGATTCACAATAATTCTGAATTTGATTCATATATAATATCAAATATCGATTCGGGTCGTGATTAATCGTTTGATATGTCAGTATATATACGTATACGTATATAGGGCCATCCTCTCCTTAATTTCGATAGAGGGATTCCAGCTACCAACGCAACGTAGTCAACTCCATTCGTTAGAACAGCTTCCATTGAGTCTCTGCACCTATCCTTTTTTTTAGTTTAGAAACTAAACACTTGATTTCTCAAAAGAAAGATTTGGCTCAGGATTGCCCCTTTTTCATTCCAGGGTTTCTCTGAATTTGGAAGTTACCACTTAGCAGGTTTCCATGCCAAGGCTCAATCCAATCAAGTCCGCAGCGTCTACCAATTTCGCCATATCCCCCTTTGATACCAGGATCTGGTTGTAATTCCATTCGCCTATTTTATTGATCTTGGAACCATGGAATTCATTATCTAATGATTCCGATATAGAAAAAGTGTATGACGCCATTTTTTTTCACCATCTTCTATCATTTCATCTCTATTGTATTGGAGGAAGAACCATATTTATCTCAATCAGAAACGATTCTATCATTGATATATCTGCAATTCAATATGGATAGATATATCCCACATATATATGAATGTCTCTCCCCCTTCATTTTTACAGCGCGATTTAGAATACTGGAACGGTCTATATTCATTCTTCTTTTTTTCCTATCTCCCCCTTTTCCGACTGAAAGCAAAACAAAAAAGGAATGTCTCATTATAATTTGGATTGATTGTATCTTTATCCTTTTCTTAGGATTGATCCGCTAGAATTTGATATTCTATAAATATTTGAATTAGATAAATAATTCGCATAATTTGTTATAACTGTTCTAAAAAAGAATTCTATTTTTTAGAAAATGAGAATACCCAATTTGAAATTAGAATTATTTATCTAATTTATATAAGTGAGATCATACATCTTACTACTTTTTACTATTATTATATTAGTAGTAATTATTAGTAGTATATTATAAATTCTAATTCTAATTAGTCATATATCTAATTAGTCATTTTATTACTAGGATAGAATCCTATTTACTATAACTCTATTTCTGTTATGTGAGCCCGCTTAGCTCAGAGGTTAGAGCATCGCATTTGTAATGCGATGGTCATCGGTTCGATTCCGATAGCCGGCTTTTTCTCTATCGATTTTTCCATGATTGATAAATATCTCCTCCCCCTTTCTCTAAATGTTGGGTCGCTGATCTATTATGTCGTGTTAACTTGCAACTAGGAATAACAAATTTATTCGAGAAATGAGATCTCTACAAAACAAATCATAAAACCTTAACTTCCTATATATACAAAAAATTCGAATATTGAATACAATTCATTTCATTCGACTTACTAGTCCTTTAGTAGATTGAGCTTTGCTTTGTTTATCCTTTAGTTCAGTCTGAATTTAGATTTATTCTGTAAAATGAAATTTCAATAAAATAAAAAAGGAGTTGAATTTTATGTCTCGTTACCGAGGGCCTCGTTTCAAAAAAATACGCCGTCTGGGGGCTTTACCAGGACTAACTAGTAAAAGGCCTAGATCCAGAAGTAATCTTAAAAACCCATTACGTTCTGGGAAAAGATCACAATATCGTATTCGTCTAGAAGAAAAACAGAAATTACGTTTTCATTATGGTCTGACAGAGCGACAATTACTTAGATATGTGCATATCGCTGGAAAAGCCAAAGGGTCAACAGGTCAGGTTTTACTACAACTACTTGAGATGCGTTTGGATAACATCCTTTTTCGATTGGGTATGGCTTCGACCATTCCTGGGGCCAGGCAATTAGTTAACCATAGACATATTTTAGTTAATGGTCGTGTAGTGGATATACCAAGTTATCGTTGCAAACCCCGAGATATTATTACTACGAAGGATAAACAAAAATCGAAAGCTCTGATTCAAAATCATATTGCTTCATCTTCCCACGAGAAATTGCCAAAACATTTGACTATTGACTCAATCCAATATAAAGGATTAGTAAATCAAATAATAGATAGTAAATGGATCGGTTTGAAAATAAATGAGTTTTTAGTCGTGGAATATTATTCCCGTCAAACTTGAACCTAACGAAAATAACAAAAAAAGGTTCGGACAATTGTGCCCCCTCTTTTTGACGGAAATAGATTTAAGGGCCTTGATACGCATTTTTCTCATTCACGTATCACAAATAGATCCGCGGTAGGATTTTTTGATTTCTTTTTTGCTCTTTTCAATATTTGTATTTTACGCACCACAGTAATGTAATTGGGAATAGAGAACCTTTATCAAATAATAAAATAAAGGTCTTACTCTTGGACTTGGGCTAATGGTATCGATTGTTATTTGATTTGTTACATTGTGGTCGGTAATTTTGGTGAATCAACAGAAACGGAAAGAGAGGGATTCGAACCCTCGGTAAACAAAAAGCCTACATAGCAGTTCCAATGCTACGCCTTGAACCGCTCGGCCATCTCTCCGACTCTTCTTATTATTTTATTGACCAGAAACCGAGTAAATAGCGAGTCATTCATATTATTGCAGTACAGGTACGACCAATCCACGGTTTCATAGAAATCAAAAATTCTTTTCCAATTTCATATTTCTGAACAAGAATTTCTCTCATCAGTTAAGTTACCCCATAGATCTATTAGTAATTCCCAAATTGTCCCATGGATTTCCCTATTTCAATTGTATGACGTATACGCGTTATCCAAATAAATGGTTACTCTACTTTATTTTAAATTTTCATATTTTCATTTTCATTTTATTATTTTATTATGGAATGATTATTATTCCATTCTTTTTCCTCCTTTTTTTGATCATAACCAAATCAAAACTTCTCGAATTACCAGAATCCATAGTAAAAAAACAAAGTCCTTGGGTATTCAAATAGTAATAGTTTCGTTCATCAGTATACTACTAAATTTAAATTGGAATGAAATCTAATCTTATTCAATTCAAATATTGAATATCTCTCCTTGTCCAAAAGGGCACAATTTGAGTGGAAGGTCTACATTTTTTTTGAGAATCAGTCTATTTTTATATTTTTATGATATTTCGTACTACTGTATGATTATGATTCCTTTTTTGTGGGATTTGATTATTTTCCAAAAGGGAAAATGAGAAGAATTATAGAATGGATTGCTAATTATGCCTAGATCTCGGATAAATGGAAATTTTATTGATAAGACCTCTTCAATTGTAGCTAATATCTTATTACGAATAATTCCGACAACTTCAGGAGAAAAAAGGGCATTTACCTATTACAGAGATGGTGCGATTTGATTCTTTTTTTTTAGCCCTTAGTCTGATAGAAATAGACGTGATTCGGGATAGAAAGAAACAAATTTTTGAAAGAAACCCACGCTTAGTGAAGGTGAAGTTTAGAGATAGAACAATTCCTTCTGTCGTGTATCCTCGATTGATGCAGCCTCAGATGCTTTAATTATCGATTTTAGTATTGAGCGAAAGGTTACGCCTATACTATAGGTTCTAGTTTGCGGGTTAATCCTACTCCACTAGTACAAATAGGCAGCATAGGGGAAGAAGCGCTACTCCTAGGAATCAACAACACGAAAACTTTGTTATAAATCCCCCCTTTCCTTATCGATATCGGGACTAACAAGAATGGTTGGGACAACAAACATCCATCTCGTTCGTACTTTGGATACCCGTATAACCATCAAAGATCGTTGAAGTGACTAATTCCTGGAAATAGGAGGCGTTGAGGACAAAGAAATCGTTGGAGTTACCATTTCCATCTAGCACTAATATGATTGGTGTTAAGAAAAAACAAACCCTTTCGGGAAGGCTGGCTAGAGATTTCTTTTAAAAATACTAGTCCCTGTCAGTTCATAATGAGAATAGTGAAATTGTGATTACATAGATTATTTCCCACAGTCCTTTATGCACAGGAGGGAGGAGCCGTATGAGATGAAAATCTCACATACGGTTCTGGAACGGAGATTCTTTGAATAGAGTGAACGACCGTAACGGATGTCGGCTCAATCCGAAGGAAATTATGCGGAAGCTTTACAGAATTATTATGAAGCTACGCGACTAGAAATTGATCCTTATGATCGAAGTTATATACTCTATAACATAGGCCTTATACACACAAGCAACGGAGAGCATACGAAGGCTTTGGAATATTATTTTCGGGCACTAGAACGAAACCCATTCTTACCACAAGCTTTTAATAATATGGCCGTGATCTGTCATTACGTGCGACTATCTCCACTATAGAACGAGGGAAAAACAGATAAAATCGGCTAGTAAATACTAGAAAAAAATAGGCTTTCTACATATGCATCGTCCAAAGTAACGATTTTTATCAGCTGTAGCAAGGAAAGAGACTTCGCGAGAACCAAAGAAGAAATAAGTACGCCTATATACTCTATGGATAAAGGATCGAATTGATATAGAAAGCACCGTAAAGATCAATTAGCAAGCTATTGGGTCGATACAGTTAAGAACTGCTTACTTATGTCATGATATGAGATAAAAGTTCGGAATCAACTTATGTAATAGAGTCGATCCACTAAGATATTGAGCAGCGGTGTAGTATCAAATCCCAAAGATAGTAAGTTCTTTTTTCTTATGGAGGAAAGTCTTTTTCAACGATTCTATATGAATTTCATATATGAAATGAAATCGAGATAGTTACCTTTCAGAAAATTTGAACAATATAGGGGGATATCTATTCTTCATTCTTCTGAAGGTGTGGGAGAAAAGATAAAACTGATTATGGATGAAATTCAAATTAGAGTTTGAAACTTATGTAATTAACTTCTTCTGGTTAACCCAAGAAAAATAAGATAGATTTCTTAGAAATCTAATTCAGTTACCATAGGGTAAATTAATAAGATGGGACACAAAAAGAATCGATTGATGAGCCGTATGAGGTAGGAAACTCTCAAGTACGGTTCTAAGGGAAGGAATTGACCCGCCTATTCCGACCGGGGAGAACAGGCCATTCTACAGGG